ATATTTCGATACATATAAAAGATCCCCAAAATCGTTTTTTATACTTGTTCCATATATGTCTGCTTTGACTCGAATGAATGTTCTGAAGAAACCTCAATTAAGTTATGTTCTAGAAAAAGAGGATTCTTGCGTTTTTGCCCTCCTGCTGAGAAAGCATTCATTTATCGGCTCATTTCTTAAAAGACTTCAATTGGTACACGCAAGAAATAGGCCAATTCAGCAGCTTTTTGTTCCATTTCCCGTGGAGTAAAATTCTCATCAGTACGAGTCAATGGAATGGCTCCCTGGCCTCTGATATCCATATAAAGGACACGCCGAGCATAAATACCCTCTTTAACTTCTATTCTGACGGATTGAATATCTTTTATAAGAAATCGGAGGAAGACCCGACGATTTTTTCCAGGAAATCCCCAACGAAAGATACACACTATTCCGTCTTTTATATCAAATCTATCATAACCACTACCTACATTCCACGAAATTGTGCACCACAAATAGGAGCTAATAAAAAGACCCGCGATCCCATAGAAAGACATCACAATTCCTTGTGGAAAAAAAACTATTTGCTGAGACGGAAAGAAAGATATCAAATTTCTACCAAGATAACTCGAGGTTCCAACCAACAAGAATCCTAATGAACCTAAAAAAAGGATAATAGCCCAGCAGAAATTACTTATTTTTCGAGCCCCCTTTATAGGTTCTATCCATATATGTTCTGATCGACAACTCATACTTGATCCCGTTGCTTTTTTTGGAATTGAGAGAATACCCCAAATGAATTTGACTTTAGTCCGTTTGTTTCCGAAGTAACTCGCATCAACTAGCACTAGTTTGATGTGAACCTTTAGGAGTAATTCATTCAATTGGTTAGATCTAAACTAATATGATCTCACTAAAGATAGCCACATACATATAGATAGACCAACGTTACAGTTCAGCCATCCGCCGATTCGGGTCTATTTGAAAATAGCTAGAACATAGCATTTTCTGGAGACATAAGAATTTTTCGGCGGAAGCCGCTTATACCAATTTTGCTAAATGGATATCTGTGTTATGATACAAACGTCAATTTGAAAAAATATATATATATATAGATAGATGAGATTTTGTGCCCTCGGCTCTAAACAATCTTGTTTTTTTGAACATGAAGAAATAAAGAAGCCATTGCGATTGCCGGAAATACTAGGCCTACTAAAGGGACCAAAACAGAGGGAAAGTTAAGAGTTGTCATAGAATGGGTACCTCGATTTACTATTCGTACCTGTTATTATTATTTAGATTTTATATTTATAATATAAAGATATCTTATTATATATCTTATTATATATAAGGATATCTTACTTATTATAATTTGATAATTCTAAATTGGAATTATTATTACTTAATATCTATAGATATAAGTATCTATCTAAGTGAGTATATAATAATGTAGTTTTTTATCTTTCTACATGAAGGATTTGAAAGGATATGGATGATCTATTCTTTTCTTCATTTTTTGCTCTTGTCTTCGAATTTCATTTATTAAGCAAAAAGTTTCTTAAAAATGAAATGAATTAGATTCTACTTATTTAGATATTGAAGGGTTTGTTAGAATCCCATCCAGCAGGGATTCTTATTCAAAATAGGATTATCGTAAGATATAGAAAGATAAAAAATTCTATATTTTCTAGATTTTAATTATATATGACGAGAAGAAGATATTTTTTTATTTGATTTGCCTAATTTTACGAAAATAAGAATTTCATCTTTTATCTTGTGAATAGAGGCTTCTTGATCAATAATCAGGAATATAGAAAAGGGGTCCGATTTTCGATTTTCTGTGACTTTTGATTCTTTATACAATTAGATCTTATGTCAACAAATAAAACCCCATTCGTCTAATTTTGACTTGGATTCCGATAAACTAATTACTTGTTTGCTCAAAATAATTGAACTTAATGTTTTAATTTTGATTCAAAGGAAAGAAAGTGTGGAGTTGAAATAACTCACTCAGAACGCTTTTTAAAGGATTACGTGGTACGATTAGATCGAATAAGCCCTTCTGGAATAAATACTCAGCCGCTTGTGAACCGTCGGGTACTGTTTTATTCAATGTTTGTTCAATTACTCTTTTACCCGCAAAGGCAATGTAGGCATTGGGTTCAGCAATAATGATATCCCCCAACATACCAAAACTGGCTGTCACCCCACCGGTAGTAGGAGATGTAAGGATTGGTACATAGAATAACTTTTTATTTGATTGATAATCATATAAAGCAGAAGATATTTTAGCCATTTGCATCAAGCTCAAACTTCCTTCTTGCATGCGTGCCCCTCCGGAAGCACACACTATAATAAGAGGTAGAAATTCTTTAGTAGCGTATTCAATCAAACGGGTAATTTTCTCCCCGACTACGGATCCCATACTACCCCCCATAAACTGAAAATCCATAACCGCAATTGCTACGTTAATACCGTCTAGTTGCCCTATGCCTGTTTGAACAGCCTCGGTTAATCCTGT